AATGGTAGTGAATAGAGAAAAAGATTCTTCTGATTTTCTTGTTCCTGAAAATATTCTATCTATCTCCTAGACGCCGTAGAGAATTGAGAATTTTCATGTCTTTCAATTCTCATACTCGTAATTGGAAAGTTACGGAAGGAGATCCATCATTTTGCAATGAAAACAACATAAAAAACTCTGGACAATTTCGAAATCAGACCAAGCGTCTTAATACATATGCAAAAAAATTCATTATTGGCCCACCATTGATTACAAGATTTAGCTTTTATGAATCGCTATTGGTTTGATACGAGTAATGGCAGCCGTTTCAGTATGTTAAGGATACAGATGTATCCACAATTCATTTAGAGTTACTTAATAGCCTATTTCTTATACTATATCTCTATCCCGTGAAATTCTCGAGCCGAAAGATGGATGCATATGCTGTGTTTCATTTTGCTAAATTATATCAATTAAATGGTATATCAATTCTATAAATTGGATATAGCAATAAATAAATCAGCAAAATTCTTTTATTTTAGATAGAAGAAATGTTTCTTCTATCTAAAATAAAAGAATGTACCCTTCTATGCAAATCCAATTTGCATCGATAAAATAAATCCAAATTCCAGATTCCAGCAGTAGATGAATAATTGCAAATTTTTGTGTGTACGAGATTAGAATAACTTCAAAATAACTGACATAATTTTTTATTTTTCCTGATCAGAAAAATACATGAAAAAGAAAGGAGGTAGAAAAATTTTTTGATTTATGGTTAAAGAAGAAAAACAAGAAAACAGGGGTTCTGTTGAATTTCAAGTATTCAGTTTCACCAATAAGATACGGAGACTTGCTTCACATTTGGAATTACACAAAAAAGATTTTTCATCGGAAAGAGGTCTACGAAGACTTTTGGGAAAACGTCAACGTTTGCTGGCTTATTTGGCTAAGAAAAATAGAGTACGTTATAAGAAATTAATCAGTCAGTTGGATATTCGGGAGAAGTAATTTAATCGTTCGAATTTTTTTCTTATTTTATTAGTAGTCTTATAGTAGTCTTAGATTTTGCATTTTGATAAGCCTCGTTTTGAGGAATTCATGGAATAATCCATTTTCATGGAAAAAAGAATAAGAACAAGGATACATAACATAAAAAAAAGAATAGATAAGATGATATTCGCCCCCCCCCTACATATTTAATTTCTTCTCCTATACAAAAACTAGCAAGACCTACTCCATTGGTAATTCCATCAATAACACCCTTATCAAAAAAATTCGTTAGTTCGGCTAATCTCCTTATACCCAAGATAAAGACCCTAGTATAGAAAACATCTATATAACCACGATTATATGACCAGCTGTATATCTTTTCTTTTACTTGATCCAAAAAGTTTTTTTTTTGATTCCCTTTTACAAGGGAATTTAGAAAATTCAAATTCTGAAAAAAGGAATAAGTAGATCCATAGAAGATATATGCTATGAATAGACCAAGAATTGCTAAACTTACAGAAGAAATTGCATTAATGAGAAATTCATATGAATTTATGGAAGAATTAGAACTTTCCTGAAAAGAGTTTATTGAAGGAGTTAGCCACTTTGATAATATGGTTAACTCCGATATTCCATTACCCTTTATTCCATTATCAAAATGGATTCCTATAGATCCAATGAACAAAGTAAAAAGGAGTAATATAAGAAGAGGAAATAGCATAGTATTTCCCGTTTCATGAGGATAGACAAAAGTGTTTTTAGCCCCAAAGGGAGTACTAAAGGATCCTATCTTATTTCTTGTATTACCAGGAATTTGAGGTCTATTTTGTGAAAAAAAAGAAACTCCATCCTTCATTGTTGATAAAACAAAATCTCTATTGACTCCTTTGGATATGCCTTTTCCCCATAAGGATATTGAATACAACGAACCTTCTTTAGTACTGCTGTAATTTTGAAAATGAACACGCAAATACCCATCAAAAGTAAGTAAATATATCCGAAACATATAAAATGCAGTTAATCCTGCAGTAAAAGAGGCTATTATTCCAAAAAAAGGTGAATACAACCAGCTATTACTAAGGATTTCATCTTTGGACCAGAAGCAAGCAAGAGGTGGAATACCACAAAGAGAAAGTGTACCACATAAAAAAGTAGTTCTTGTAATTGGAACGTATTTTCTTAAACCACCCATAAGAACCATATTCTGACTTTTATCTGGTGAATATCCAACAAGAGGTTCCATTGAATGAATAACGGATCCAGATCCTAAGAACAATAAAGCTTTCGAATAAGCATGAGTGATCAAATGGAATAAAGCAGCTTCATAAGAACCTATACCGAGAGCTAACATCATATAACCCAATTGAGACATTGTAGAATAGGCTAAGCTTCTTTTAATATCTCTCTGAGCAAGAGCTAAAGTGGCTCCTAAGAAGAGTGTTATTGTACCTACTAAAGAAATAAAACTCATTATCCAGGGTAGGGATATGAAAAGAGGAAGAAGTCTAGCTAGAAGAAAAATCCCCGCAGCAACCATAGTTGCTGCGTGTATAAGAGCCGAAATGGGAGTGGGTCCTTCCATAGCATCGGGTAACCATACGTGAAGAGGGAATTGTGCGGATTTTGCAACTGCACCAAGGAATAATAAAAAAGCACACAAAGTAGTAAGTAAGGAATTAATCCCATTATTAGGAATCCAGTTATTAGCTATTTTGAACAAATCCCGAAACTCTAAACTACCTGTTATCCAAAAAAAACCTAAAATTCCTAATAACAGACCAAAATCCCCTACACGATTAGTTACAAAAGCTTTTTGGCAAGCACTCGCTGCAATTGGCCGTGTAAACCAAAAGCCTATCAATAAATAGGAACACATTCCGACAAGTTCCCAAAAAAAATAAATTTGTATCAAATTGGAACTAGTAACCAATCCCAACATGGCAGTATTAAAAAAACTTATATAAACAAAAAATCTCAAATATCCTTCATCGTGAGACATATAATCGTCACTATAAATAAGAACCAAGATTCCTACAGTAGTAATTAGTATTAACATAATAGACGTAAGGGGGTCGATCAAGTATCCAAATTCTAAAGAAAAATCGTTATTGATGGTCCAAGACCATAGATATTGATAGATAGAACTTCCATTTATTTGTTGAATAGACAGGTGAACTGAGAATACCAGAGCTATACTTAAGAGTAAAATACTAGGAAAAGCCCATATGCGGCGAAGATTTTTTGTTGCTGTCGGAATAAGAAAAAGTCCAAATCCCATTGACATAATAACTGGAAGTGGGAGAAGAGGGATTACCCAGGCATATTGATATGTATGTTCCATAAGAAAAGAAATAGCAATTTTTAGTTGAAATTTATAGTTCAATTTTTCTATAAAATAGAATTGTTTCCGATTCACCAAACCCACTCTTATATATCTCTAAAGGAATTCAAAAAACAAAATAAGAATAAGAAAAAATACAGGAATTCTGGATTTTTCCAAATTTCTCTCATTAAAATATTCAAAAATTCGGAATGGGTTTAGTTGCTTAAATTCAAAAAGTGAATCAAAGAATTTCGTTATCTAGTTATGTTCTCTAGTTATTAGTTAAAAAAAATATTTATTAAACTACAAAAAAAGATTGAATCATTTTACTTTCTATTCATTTTTTTATTTCTTTCTCTTAAAATAAAGGAGCTCTCTTGTTTCGTAATTGATTGATTGAATTCCAAAGAATCTATAGTATAGGAAATTCTCAAATATTGCTTACTTCATATAAAACGGAAATCCTAATGACTAGAATTCTCTAAGTTTTAGAATGTCTTGTTTAAGAGACTAAGTATTTTTTTTGATTGGAATTCAATTATGAAATACCGTTCTGAACTTAATTAACTAATTGAATTTTACCTTCTTTTTATCTCCCCATCTTATATGGGGGCTTATCCCCCATACCATATATTAATATATGGGATATATTTGATATATAAATTGATTTAAATAGAAAGCCTTAAAAAACTCTTGTCTTATCCACATTAGACAAAATGAACTAAAAAAGAATTTTGAATTTCAGTATCTTTCAGTATCTAAGTATAAATACTAAGAAAAAACAGAAAGAAGGATTGATTTTCGGCAATAGATGTCTTTCACATACAACTAGAAAAAAAGAATTCCCCTTTTAAATGGCAGTTCCAAAAAAACGTACTTCGATGTCAAAAAAGCGTATTCGTAAAAATCTTTGGAAGAAAAAGACTTATTTTTCCATAGTACAATCTTATTCTTTAGCAAAATCAAGACCATTTTCTAGCGGTAACGAGCATCCAAAACCAAAAGGTTTTTCTGGGCAACAAACAAACAAATAATAAGGTTTTGGAATAATCTGAATTGAACTATCCCAACCCAAAGAAATTCCAATTATTTAATCTGAATGAATAATTCAGATTAATTATAGAATCCTCATAAAAAAAAAAATGAGGATTCTATTACCAAAAGTAGACTATTCTTGCAATAGGACATACAACCTCTACCTATCTTATCCAATCTTATCCAAAATTCCCATATAAATGAGTTTAAGACTGGTAAATCATATTAATAAGAGCGTAAAGGCTTTCATTCTATAAATTTTTCTAAAATACAAAATTATTTGTAGTTAATGATGAAATTCTAATGTTCCTAAATTCTATGGCCTCTCCCAATCTCGACGATTCATGAGAAAATAACTATTATTCTTTTAAGTTAACTATTATTTTAAGTTAGCCGCCATGGTGAAATTGGTAGACACGCTGCTCTTAGGAAGCAGTGCTCAAGCATCTCGGTTCGAGTCCGAGTGGCGGCATTCTCGAAAAAGAATACAATAGATTAGAAAATGGATGAAATTCGAAATTTTCAATTTTGTAATGGGACCTTATCCTTATGCTATTTGCAACTTTAGAACATATACTAACTCATATCTCTTTCTCAACCATTTCAATTGTGATTACGATTCATTTGATAACCTTATTAGTTCGTGAACTTAGGGGATTACGTGATTCGTCAGAAAAAGGAATGATAACTACTTTTTTCTCTATAACAGGATTCTTAGTTTCTCGTTGGGTTTCTTCGGGACATTTTCCATTAAGTAATTTATATGAGTCATTGATCTTCCTTTCATGGGCTCTGTATATTCTTCATACTATTCCTAAGATACAGAACTCGAAAAATGATTTAAGCACAATAACTACGCCAAGTACTATTTTAACGCAAGGCTTTGCCACATCGGGTCTTTTAACTGAAATGCATCAATCCACAATACTAGTACCTGCTCTACAATCTCAGTGGTTAATGATGCATGTCAGTATGATGTTACTAAGCTATGCAACTCTTTTGTGTGGATCCTTATTATCCGCCGCTCTTCTAATCATTAGATTTCGAAATTCTTTCGATTTCTTTTTAAAAAAGAAAAAAAATGTTTTACTTCAAATATTTTTCTTTAGTGAGATTGAATATTTATATGCAAAAAGAAGTGCTTTAAAAAACACCTCTTTTCCCGCATTTCCAAATTATTACAAATATCAATTAACTGAGCGTTTGGATTCTTGGAGTTATCGTGTCATTAGTCTAGGGTTTACTCTTTTAACCATGGGTATTCTTTGTGGAGCAGTATGGGCTAATGAGGCATGGGGATCCTATTGGAATTGGGATCCTAAGGAAACTTGGGCATTTATTACCTGGACCATATTTGCTATATATTTACATAGTAGAACAAATCCAAATTGGAAGGGTACAAATTCCGCACTTGTAGCTTCGATAGGATTTCTTATAATTTGGGTCTGCTATTTTGGTATCAATCTGTTAGGAATAGGTTTACATAGTTATGGTTCATTTACATTACCATCTAAATGATTACATAACATAAAACCCTCATTTTTTTATGATATGAAGGTTTTTTTTTCCTTTTTTGTTTGATTTGAGAACCCCTTGAACGTCTTTTCAAAGGGTTCTCAAAAATTCGAGATAGATCTAATTAGACTTTTTTACTTTTTTTTTTGAATTTTATGTTTTTTCCACGATGAAATATAGAGCGGACTAGTTAAAAAAAGAAAATCCTATTTAGGATAATAATTGGATAATAGAGCCTCTACCCTGTCAACGGATAGCGAGAGAACTAAATCTGGATAAATACCAATTCCTATTACTGGTAAAAAGATACAGATTAAAAGAAACAGTTCCCGTGGTCCAGAATCCACAAAATGTTCATTTGGAACATGAAATAGCTTGTATCCATAGAACATCTGGCGTAACATAGATAATAAATAAATAGGAGTTAATATCATTCCAATTGCCATTACAAAAATAATTAGCATTTTTGGCATTAACATAAATTTAGGACTAGTAATTAGTCCAAAAAATACTACTAATTCTGCAACAAAACCGCTCATTCCTGGCAAGGCAAGAGAAGCCATTGAAAAGCTACTAAACATGGTAAAAATTTTTGGCATTGGAATAGATATTCCCCCCAATTCTTCGAGATAAACAAGACGCACTCTATCACAAGCCGTTCCCGCCAAGAAAAAAAGTGTAGCACCGATAAATCCATGGGATAATATTTGTAAAATAGCTCCATTTAGTCCAATGTTGGTTATGGAACCAATTCCTATAATTATGAAACCCATGTGAGATACGGAGGAGTAGGCTATTCTTTTTTTGAAATTTCGTTGACCAAGAGAAGTTGAAGCTGCATAGATTATTTGCACCGCTCCTATTATTACCAACCAGGGGGAAAATAGATAATGAGCATGAGGTAACAATTCCATATTGATCCGAATCAATCCGTATGCTCCCATCTTTAATAGAATTCCGGCTAAAAGCATACATGTACTGTAATGCGCTTCCCCATGGGTATCTGGTAACCACGTATGTAGAGGTATAATTGGCAATTTGACAGCATAAGCAATAAGGAAGCCAAAATACAGTAGTATTTCCAATGTTGCAGGGTATGATTGATTAATCAATCTTTCCAAATCTAATCCGGGTTCATTGGAACCATATAACCCCATACCCAGAACTCCAATTAAGAAAAAAATGGAACCGCCTGCAGTATACAAAATAAACTTGGTAGCTGAATACAGACGCCTCTTTCCCCCCCACATGGATAAAAGTAAGTAAACAGGGATTAATTCTAACTCCCACATGATAAAAAAAAGTAAAAGGTCTCGTGAAGAGAATAATCCTATTTGACCGCTATACATTGCTAGCATCAGGAAATAGAATAATCGCGAATTCCGGGTAACCGGCCAAGCCGCTAAAGTAGCTAAAGTAGTGATAAATCCTGTCAATAAAATGGATCCTAATGAAAGTCCATCGATTCCCAATCTCCAGTGGAAATCCAAAACATCTATCCATTTAGAATCCTCCTTTAATTGGATTAAGGGATCCTCCAATTGGAAATGATAACAGAATGCATAAGTCATTAGAAGGAATTCTAATAAACAAATAGATATAGTATACCACCTAACTATTTTATTTCCTTTATGAGGTAAAAAGAAAATTAATGAACCTGCAAATATCGGCAAAACAACAAGTATTGTTAACCAAGGAAAATAACTCATGATAAAGTAATAAAGACAAGATACGTTTTGACCAGAAAAGCCCATGCTCAATTATTTCGAGCACAGGCTTCTTCGGTAAAGAGGAATCAGACGATTCAAGTGGAGTTTTTTGTAACGTATCAATAAGATAGAGCCATGCTGCGGGTTGTTTCAGGCCCTAAATAAACGCGGACACTTAAAAAATCTGTTGGGCAGGCGGATTCGCATCTCTTACAACCCACACAATCTTCGGTTCTCGGCGCGGAAGCAATTTGCTTGGCTTTACATCCATCCCAAGGTATCATTTCTAATACATCTGTTGGACAAGCTCGTACACATTGAGTGCATCCTATACATGTATCATAAATTTTTACAGAATGTGACATTGGATCTCTAAATTTCCCTTTTCAACATAAAAATTTTCGATCTGGTAAAAATGAAATTAGTACTATATAAATTAGATGTATTGTAGACACCAGACGAAGCAATGGTTTATCCAAACTTTAACAAATAATAATATATTTCTTAATCCGTTTGTAAGAAAGCGTGAAAAGAACCAAGAGACTTGAATTTAAGACTTCAACAGTCATAATTATATGAATTCTACATACTAATTTGAATTAGCCAATAAATTGGGTATCATCTTTTCAATATAAATTATTGCAATATTCAAATTGCAATATCAATGGATTGTAAAAATGCAATATTCAATTAAGTAAAAAAGAATACTCTGAAATAACCTACTCAAAAAATGGATATTATTAAATACTAATAAAAAAATAAGATCAGATTTCTATTCATCTTAATGTTCCGTATTATTATATATGTGCCTTTGTTTAGAGGATTCTATGTCTAATTATTCAAAAAATTAGATTGATTGATACGAGTTGATTTCCTGTTACGATGGATGGAAGAAAGAATGGATAGTCCAATAGCTGCTTCAGCAGCCGCAAGGGCTATAACAAAAATCGCGAAAATGTCTCCTTTTAATTGGCGACTATCAAATAGATCAGAAAATGTTACGAGATTTAGATTAATTGAATTCAGTATAAGTTCAAGACATATTAGAGCTCTAACCATGTTTCGGCTTGTGATCAATCCATAGATACCAATCGAAAATAAATAGACACTCAAAAAAAGTACATGCTCAAACATCATTAACTAACTCCTTATCAATCTCGATTCATTTCAATATGAGGACAAGAATTGAACCGATTCAATTAATTAGAATAGAACAATTACGCAACAAAAGAGAAAAGAAGGTATTTGTTGTGTTGGCAGTAGATGGGTTTTACTAAATCAAAATTGTGATTGTTTAGTTATTTATTTTATATTTGAAATTCTAAGAATTTTGACTCATTCTAAGTATTTCTTATTGTCGAGCCATAGTAATTGCACCTATTAAAGAAACTAGAAGAATTAGGGAAATGAGTTCAAACGGAAGATAAAAATCGGTTGCTAAATGAATCCCAATTTGTTGAACGTTATTTATGAGACCCTGTTCTACTATTTGGTTTGATCTTGTAGTCCAAAGAATTCCATACCACGACGTATCTGGGATAGTAGTCATTAGTGAAAAAGGAATAGTTATACAAACGAGTAAAGTAAACCCATCTCCAATAGTCCAAAAATTCTTATCTTTAGACCACTCTGAGCCGTTTACAAACATTACAGCAAATATGATCAAGACATTTATGGCTCCCACATAAATAAGAAGTTGTGCGACAGCTACAAAGTAGGAATTCAATAAAAAATAGAATAAGGATATACAAACAAGAACTAATCCCAGCGAAAAGGCAGAATAAATTGGGTTGGTAAGTAATACTACTCCTAGACCCCCTAGTAGAAGAATAAATCCCCCAAATAGCACAAGAATCTCATGTATTGGTCCAGGTAAATCCATTATGGATAAGAAGAAATTTATAGTATAAAATTTTTCATGAACTGACTAAAACTAAAAGATTCAAGGAAGGAAAAAGATATTAGGATATTTTTTTGTATATGTATATAAGTTATTAAGCAGTAGTTATTCTTTTTTCGTTATAGTTAGTAAAAATGGATTTTTCTAACAAAAAAAAAATCCTAATACCTAGTAATCAGTAATCGTTCTTGAATTCCCAAATTTTTCTTCGTCTATTTTACTTTGAGGCGAATTCCTAATTGTTTGAATTGTGTAATCTCCCATTATGGAGATTGGTAACCGACTCAAAGCAATTTGATTGTAATTCAATTCATGACGATCATAAGTAGAAAGTTCATATTCTTCAGTCATCGATAAACAATTTGTCGGACAGTATTCAACACAGTTACCACAAAATATACAAACTCCAAAATCAATACTATAATTAAGCAATTGTTTCCTTTTAATATCCTTTTCAAATCTCCAATCCACAAGAGGTAGATCTATCGGGCATACGCGAACACATACTTCACAAGCAATGCATTTATCAAATTCAAAGTGTATTCGCCCCCGGAAACGCTCCGATGTAATTGATTTTTCATAAGGGTAGTGAATCGTTATAGGTAAACGATTTGTGTGGGATAAGGTAATTATGAAACCTTGACCAATGTATCTTGCGGCGCGTATTGTTTGTTGACCATAACTAATGAACCCAGTTAGCATAGGGAACATATTCTAAATATGTATGAAAAAGGTATGTTTCTTTCTCTTGTTTGAGAGAACTTTTGTGTTGAAAATATTCTTACTGTTATTGTATTATCTTATTTATAGTGAAACTAGTTGGAAAGAAGTTGTTAATAAGAGATTGCCCAGAGAAATAGGTAAAAGAAATTTCCAACCAAGATTTAATAACTGATCCATTCTCATCCTGGGTAAAGTCCATCTTATTGTGATAGAAATGAAGAGAAATAAATAAGCTTTAGTTAATGTAATAAAGATACCTATTACCATTTCCAAAATTCCCATTATTTTATTCATTTGGAAAAATCCAAAAAAGGATATATAGGGAATAGATAAATTCCACCCGCCTAAGTATAGAACAGTTACAAATAAAGAGGAAACTAATAAATTTAGGTAAGAAACAAGATAAAATAAACCATATTTAATACCAGAATATTCGGTTTGATAACCTGCTACTAATTCTTCTTCCGCTTCTGGTAAATCAAAGGGTAATCTTTCACATTCTGCCAAAGAAGAAATTAGAAAAACTAGAAAACCTATAGGCTGACGCCAAAGATTCCACCCCAAAAAACCATATTTGGACTGTGCTTCAACTATATCAACTGTACTTGAACTGTTAGATAATCATAGTCGATGATAACATTACAGTTCCCACCGCTATTCCAAAACCGTACATGAAACCTTAGCTTCATACGGCTCCTCTATGATCAGAAAAAAAGAAAAGATTGTTTCATTTCGGTATTATTCCCTGGGCGTAGATAGAATTAGGTAAGATAAAATTGATTGGAAAGTCCCAAATTAGACCAAAGCAATTCTGTCTGCTAGAATAACAAAAAAGCGCTTCTGAATTGATCTCATCCTTTATATAATAAAATATAAATTTTTCTTTGCTCGGTAATAACTTATTATTGGAATAAAACACTCGTTATAGCAATTAATAAATGGAAAGAATTGGGCATTAGTTCATGAGCAATTCTGTATGAATAGGGATAAAGGAAGGAAAGAATAAATAAAGATCCTTTTTCTATTGCATTCCATATCTTTTGTCCTATTCTTCTTTCCCGGGGAAGGGTATACTTAAAAAGAAAAAAAGAATAAAGGGTTAATTCGTTCTTGATAGCCATTTCTTTAACAAGTGAATGGGAACATACTCTAGACCGGAATCCGAAGAAAGTACTACTTGATCATTTCCACCAATTTCAAGTCTTTATTACGATTCCTTTTATGAGGAAAAATGTCTAATGATTTAGATTCTCTCATTACTAATCCTGTATGTACTTTAGTGTTTCTAATCCCTCACTAACTTTTGATGGATTGCCTTATGGTTATAAGTTATAGTAATAACTCAAAATATTCTAGTAATGGAATTCCATATTGCGAATCCTTTATTCTTGCCCGCTTCAAGATATGATGACTAATCAAACAATCTCAACCTTGGGGTAAAGAGTTTACACTGCTTATGTTTACTTGAACTTTTTTCTTGTACATAGGAAATGAGATTTTATATTTTTACTACAAATTAATAAGCTGTTTTGTTTCACTCATATAGCTATCTAGTTTAACTTACCAATCCGAATACAGAATAAGCAAAGGAAGATAAGCATTCAATGTATTTTAGAGGAAAAAGATCCCATTTTAACGAATCACACGTAGAGATATTGCTAGTACACAAAAAGTTAATGGTATTTCATAACTAATAGATTGAGCAGCCGCTCGTAGACCGCCTGAAAAAGAATATTTATTATTTGAGCTATATCCCGCCATGAGAAGACCAATAGGAGCAATACTTGAAATAGCAATCCATAAAAAAACACCAATACTAAGATCAGCTAAAACAAAACGATATCCCAAAGGGATAACTAAAAAACTTAATAAAACGGATATGACTGCTATAGAGGGACCAATGCTAAATAAAGGAATATCTCCTCGGGATGGGAGGATATCTTCTTTTAAAAGTAGCTTAGTTCCATCTGCTATAGCTTGAAGCAGTCCCAGCGGGCCAGCATATTCAGGACCAATACGTTGTTGTATCGCTGCAGATATTTCTCTTTCTAACCACACAATTACGAGTACTTCTATTGTGATTCCCAGTAGGAGGGTCAAAATGGGTAGAATCCATATCAGTCCGTAGACTTCTTTTAATAATTCCGATTTCGAAAAAGAATTGATAGTTTCTACCTCTATTATCATTTCAACGGTCAACTTCCCCCATAATGATATCTATACTACCTAATATCGTCATGATATCAGCCAATTTCATTTTTTTAACTAGCTGAGGAAGAATTTGTAAATTAATAAAACCAGGTGGACGAATTTTCCATCTCCAGGGGAAAAGACTATCATCTCCTATCAGATAAATTCCTAATTCACCTTTTGGAGCTTCTACTCTTACATAAAGCTCTTGCTTTGATAATTCAAAATTGGGCGAAGGTTTTTTACCAAGAAATCGATATTCAAAATCATTCCATTCGGAATTCTTTGCGTTCTTAAAGCGTCGGGCTTCTAAATTCTCATAAGGTCCTCCCGGAATTTTCTCTACAGCTTGTTGGATAATTTTTATGGATTCCCTCATTTCACCGATTCGTACTAAATAGCGAGCTAACGAATCTCCTTCTTTTTGCCATTGTACTTTCCAATCAAATTGATTGTAAGACTCATAAGGATCAATTTTACGAAGATCCCATTGTATTCCAGAAGCTCGTAACATTGGGCCCGATAAGCCCCAATTTACAGCTTCTTCTCCGCTAATAAAACCGACTCCTTCAACTCGTTCTAAAAAAATAGGATTCTGTGTAATAAGTTGTTGATATTCAACAACTCCTCGTAAAAAATAATCACAGAAATCTAAACATTTATCCATCCATCCATAAGGTAGATCGGCAGCTACTCCTCCGATGCGAAAGTAATTATGCATCATTCGCATACCTGTAGCAGCTTCAAATAGATCATATATCAATTCTCTCTCTCTAAAAATGTAGAAAAAAGGAGTCTGTGCCCCGAGATCCGCCATAAAAGGTCCAAGCCATAATAAGTGAGAAGCTATACGGCTCAATTCCAACATAATTACCCTAATATAGCTGGCTCTTTGGGGTATTTGAATATTCTCCAAGAATTCAGGTGCATTTACCGTTATTGCTTCTGTAAACATAGTAGCTAAATAATCCCACCGTGTTACATAAGGCAAGTATTGTATAATAGTTCTGTTTTCCGCGATTTTTTCCATTCCTCTGTGTAAATACCCTAATATGGGTTCGCAATCAATAACATCTTCACCATCGAGAGTAACGATCAGTCGAAGAACACCATGCATTGATGGGTGTTGAGGGCCCATATTGACTATCATGAGATCTTTTCTTGTAAGCGGTGGACTCATATCCTTGTTCTTATTCTTTTTTCCATGAAAATGGATTATTCCATGAATTCCTCAAAACGAGGCTTATCAAAATGCAAAATCTAAGACTACTATAAGACTACTAATAAAATAAGAAAAAAATTCGAACGATTAAATTACTTCTCCCGAATATCCAACTGACTGATTAATTTCTTATAACGTACTCTATTTTTCTTAGCCAAATAAGCCAGCAAACGTTGACGTTTTCCCAAAAGTCTTCGTAGACCTCTTTCCGATGAAAAATCTTTTTTGTGTAATTCCAAATGTGAAGCAAGTCTCCGTATCTTATTGGTGAAACTGAATACTTGAAATTCAACAGAACCCCTGTTTTCTTGTTTTTCTTCTTTAACCATAAATCAAAAAATTTTTCTACCTCCTTTCTTTTTCATGTATTTTTCTGATCAGGAAAAATAAAAAATTATGTCAGTTATTTTGAAGTTATTCTAATCTCGTACACACAAAAATTTGCAATTATTCATCTACTGCTGGAATCTGGAATTTGGATTTATTTTATCGATGCAAATTGGATTTGCATAGAAGGGTACATTCTTTTATTTTAGATAGAAGAAACATTTCTTCTATCTAAAATAAAAGAATTTTGCTGATTTATTTATTGCTATATCCAATTTATAGAATTGATATACCATTTAATTGATATAATTTAGCAAAATGAAACACAGCATATGCATCCATCTTTCGGCTCGAGAATTTCACGGGATAGAGATATAGTATAAGAAATAGGCTATTAAGTAACTCTAAATGAATTGTGGATACATCTGTATCCTTAACATACTGAAACGGCTGCCATTACTCGTATCAAACCAATAGCGATTCATAAAAGCTAAATCTTGTAATCAATGGTGGGCCAATAATGAATTTTTTTGCATATGTATTAAGACGCTTGGTCTGATTTCGAAATTGTCCAGAGTTTTTTATGTTGTTTTCATTGCAAAATGATGGATCTCCTTCCGTAACTTTCCAATTACGAGTATGAGAATTGAAAGACATGAAAATTCTCAATTCTCTACGGCGTCTAGGAGATAGATAGAATATTTTCAGGAACAAGAAAATCAGAAGAATCTTTTTCTCTATTCACTACCATTCCGCGTCTTCGACTTCTATTAGTTTCTTCTTTAATGCAATAGCTATAGTTTGATATAGAATCCATTTCTCAAAGTAATGGAAACCATTCTCTTATAGGAAATGGTTCGAAAATCGCTATTCCACCTTTTAGGTTTAGGTATCGTGAAAAGTGATACCTGTGAAGATCGTGCATTTCAGTCACATTCAGATCCGTTTTTCGAGTCCATGATATAACCAAATTGGATGTCCACCCGTTTAGCTAAGAAAGAATAGATGCAGAGGTGGATAATAGATCGATATGAAGATCATGAGCTGCCCCATAATGAAACCGCCAGTAGTCGCGAATATCTCCTTC